AATTTAAATTAATCGCCTTGGCTGACTGTTTTTACGTATATTATAAGTAAAAAAGCGGTAGGAACTAGAATAAACAGTGCAGTAGCAATAAATGCGAGAATATTTACTTCCATAATCTCATTGTTTAATTTTTCTTTAATTCGCAATAACTCGGGAGTTAATCCCATAGAGATAATAAATCGTTCGCCTGTAAATTCAATGGGATGAATTACATCCCGATGATATCGAATCGGATCAATATCATGAATAACAATATCTGAGCTATCAAATCGATCCATGGTCAAGAATTAAATAGTATAACATAGGAAGATCTTTTATCCATACCGAACTCAAAATTTGATTCCTGATCCACTCAATAATTCCTTTATTTTTTTTTTATTTATTTATAATTCTTTTACATTATTTCTTTTCTATAATCTACCACCCTCTTTGTACAATCATCTGATGAAGTATCATCGAACCACCTTTCCACTTACCATTGGTTCTAAACAAACCCCACCCAACCCTCGAAGCTAAATGAAAAAAAGGAAGGAGTTAAGTTCTAAACTCCTTTTTTTAATGATCTAATCTTCTTGGAAAACAAAAGAAGTATCATAAAGACGAGTACAAGTTCTGGTATAAAAAATCTAATATTCCATTAAATTAACTATTTATATATAAAGTTAAAAGGTTTGTTCTTTCAAGGAAAAAACCCTTATAAAAAAAAAATTTCATTACCTCGTTAATAAAAAAGTGATCCTTGTTTGATCTTTATTTTTTAAATCCTCTTTACTTGAATTAGTAACGGGACGCATATATCAAAAGCTCAATGTGAAATTTGAATGAGATAGACTATTTCAAATTAGTGAAATTAGAAATTGAGGTTACACAAAATAGGGCCAGAAAAGGATATACTTTTAAGATTAAATCTATCGCAGTAACTATGTTAAATTTATTTTATATTGTACAAATTCCATTTATGTACTCCCGGGAAACATACAGTACTCTAACTCTATTCCACAGATCGGGAGTAATCAAAAAAAATAAAAAGCCAGACCCAGTACGGTATCCCGCGGAATCCTCAATCTGATGCTAATAAAATAATTGTACTAATAAAATAATAATTGTACTAATCCATATAGGTCTCTCTCCCATCAAATCCGTACTAATAGAAGAAATGGAAATTACCCCATATTGTTTGATGATAAATGTGAAACAAAAAAAAAAAAAAAAAGAGGGATCGCCGTTGGGAATGAAATTATGCTATTTGTACTTCTTTTCACAAAAAATAGAGAGATGAATTTATATATTTTTTTATTGAATTTGGATTCGTCGGGACTGACGGGGCTCGAACCCGCAGCTTCCGCCTTGACAGGGCGGTGCTCTGACCAATTGAACTACAATCCCAAGTAAATACCATAATAAAATAAAGTATACATATTTTATTATTTCATTGTAACCCTTTCAATTTAGATTAGAATTAGCGTGTTGTAACAGAGCCGCGAGTGTGATATATTGATACCCATATGTATATTAACTTTAGTGAGAGCAGCCTGGATTATTACTAATCCTTTCGGTATTGCCAAATCAATTGGATAATAACTTTTTCAATGAAAAAAGTTATTTTATTTACTCTTTTCCTTAAACTTGACTTTATACTTAGAGATCCTGATATGAATCTAGATCATTAGCAAGGAATTTGTTGTAAAAATAGCGTCAATAAGTAGTGGTATAGATATATCAGAAAATTTTTCTCTTCCGTATTGGGGGATCGGACATTTCTGAAATAGCAACAAATGGGTTATATCATTTCAGGGTGGATCGGCGAATTATTGGGCCGAGCTGGATTTGAACCAGCGTAGACATATTGCCAACGAATTTACAGTCCGTCCCCATTAACCGCTCGGGCATCGACCCAGGAAGAATCAATTCCAGGCTTATTGATAATCCACGATCAACTTCCTTTCGTAGCACCCTACCCCCAGGGGAAGTCGAATCCCCGCTGCCTCCTTGAAAGAGAGATGTCCTGAACCGCTAGACGATGGGGGCATACTTGCACGACCGCCATCATACTATGCTCATAGTATGAATAGTTTTTTTAAATTGTCAATATAATGGAATGGTATGACTCGATACGAAGGATCTTTCCGTCTTTCACGATTCTATAGAATTCTTTTCACTAAAAAATTTGTTTCAAAGGCCACTCCGAATCTCTTTATCAATGATTCAATGAAATATCTTGGATCTATGTTAAATTAGTGGATACATGTATCACTCTAATGAATTTAGTTATGATGTCAATTATGGTAGGTCTTGAAACAATTCATTGTATTGATATTTATCAAATAACTATTTTACCTAGTATTCACTAGTATACCCTAACCCTATATTTAATTTACTGGATAAGTAAAATTGTTCATTCCTGAATGAACCCCTATCCTTAATTATATCCTTATTATAAGATATATAGATGTACATCTATTATAATAAGTATATATACTAAACTCATAGTGACTTTATT